AAGAGACACGCTATAAAAATAGACCAATTTATGAAACTTCTTATCTAGATGGGAATCAAGAAAATTCGAAGTTAGAAATATTTCAAGATAAAAAGGATAAAGAGATATTCTGGTTTGAAAAACCTCTTGTTAATATTCTTTTCGACTATAAACAATGGAAGCGACCATTCCGATATATAAAAAATGATCGATTTGAAAATGCTGTAAAAAATGAAATGTCACAATATTTTTTTCATACGTGTCAAAGTGATGGAAAAGAAAGGATATCCTTTACGTATCCGCCAAGTTTATCAACTTTTTTTGAAATGATACAAAGAAAGATGTCTTTTTTTACAATAGAAAAGATTTCCTATAATGAACTGTATAATCACTGGAATTATACCAATGAACAAAAAAGGAAGAACATAAGCAACCAATTTTTAAATAGAGTCGAAATTCTAGATAATAGATTCCTTCCTCTGGATATAATCGAAAAAAGAATTAGATTGTGTAATTGTAATAATGAGACTAAACAAGAATATTTACCTAAAATATGTGATTCTTTATTTAACGGACCCTTTCGCGGACAAATCAAAAAACTATTTTTCCTCCCAATCATAAAAACTTCTCTAGCTATAAAACATTACATAGAGACAATTTGGATAAATAAGATTTATGGCATCCTTCTTACTACCAATTACACAGAATTTTACCATAAATTCAATTTATTTGATCGAAAATCATTATCAACAGAAATGAGTTATTTCTTAAACATAATTAGCAAGTTTGGAGGAAAATCAACATCAAATTTTAATTTGAAAGGACTTTATTTATTTCCGGAAAACAAAGAAGTAAGAATTAATCCAGAAGATCCAATTCAAATTTTAAAATTTTTAATCAATGCAGTTATAACTGATACTAAGGATAAAACAATTAGCAAAGAATATATTGGAATAAAAGAAATAAATAAAAAAGTTCCTCGATGGTCATATAAATTAATCGACGAATTGGAACAACAGGAAGTAGCAACTGAAGAAAGTGGGGCAGAGGATTATCAAATTCGTTCACGAAAAGCCAAACGTGTCGTAATTTTTACTAATAGTCCGGAGAATACCGATACTAATGAAAAAGAGACTGATAATTCTGATCAAGCTGAAGAGGTGGATTTGATACGTTATTCACAACAACCGGATTTTCGTCGAGATATAATAAAAGGCTCTATACGAGCTCAAAGGCGTAAAATAATTATTTTGGAACTGTTTCAAGCAAATGTGTATTCCGCCCTTTTTTTGGATAGAGTAGACAAACCTCCCCTCTTTTCTTTTGATATCCCCGATCTAATGAAAATAATTTTTATAAATTTGATTTGGAAAAAGAATAAATTCAAAATTTCGGATCATACAAAGGAAAAGACAAAAGAAAGTGAGAAAGAAGAGAAGGCCAAAAGAGAAATAGACAAAAAAGCGGAGAAAACTCGTATAGAGATAGGGGAACTTTGGGATAGCATTATATTTGCTCAAGTAATAAGAGGTTTTGCATTAGTAATCCAATCAATTCTTAGAAAATATATTATATTACCTTCATTAATAATATCTAAAAATCTTGTTCGTATACTCTTATTTCAATTTCCCGAATGGTCCGAAGATTTAAAGGATTGGACTAAAGAAATCCATATTAAATGTACCTATAATGGCGTTCAATTATCAGAAAAAGAATTTCCGAAAAACTGGTTAACAGACGGTATTCAGATAAAGATTCTATTTCCTTTTCGTCTGAAACCTTGGCGCAGATCTAAGTTACGATTCCCTAATAAAGATCCAATTCAAAAGAAAGGGAAAAAACAAAAAAATGATTTTTGTTTTTTAACAGTTTGGGGAATGGAAACTGAATTACCTTTTGGTTCTCCCCGACAACAAATCTCATTTTTTGAACCCATTTTAAAAAAATTAAAAAAAATAAAATTAAAATTGCAAAAAAAATGTTTTCTAGTTCTAAGAGTTTTAAAAGAAAGAACAAAATCTTTTCTAAATGTATTAAAAGAAACAAAAAAATGGGTCATCAAAAGCATTCTCTTTCTAAAAAAAAGAATCAAAGAACTCTCAAAAATAAACCAAATTCTATCATTTGGATTGAAAAAAATAGAAAGATATAAATTGAGTGAACCTAAAAAAGAAAAAAATTCGATAATCCATAATCAAATTATTCCCGAATCGTCTATTCAAATTCGATTTTTGGATTGTGCAACTTACTCATTGACAGAAAAAAAGATTCAAAATTTAACTAATAGAACAAACATAATCATAACTGAAATAGAAAAAATGAAAAAAGATAAGCAAATAGGGTTTCTAACTCGAGAGATAAATATTAGCCCGACCAAAATAAGTTATGAAGATAAAAGATTAGAATCACCAAAAAACATTTGGCGGATATTAAAAAGAAAAAATCTTCGATTACGGCGTAAATTACATTTTTTTTTAAAATTTTTGATTGAAAAACTATACATATATATCTTTCTATGTATCATTATTATATTTAGAATCATTGTGGAGCTTCTTCCTAAATTAAAAAAAAAAAATTTGAATAAATACATTTACAATAATGAAGCAAATCAAGAAAGAATTGATAAAACAAATCAAAGTATAATTAACTTTATTTTGACTATAAAAAAGTCACTTTGTATTATTAATAAAGATTCACATATTTTTTGGGACTTATCTTACTTGTCACAAGCATATGTATTCTACAAATTCTCACAAATCCAAGTCAGTAACTTATATAAGTTAAGATCTGTCTTTAACTATTACGGAACATCTTTCTTTCTTAAGAATGAAATAAAAGAGTATTTTGTTGGAACGCAAGGAATATTTGATTCCGAATTAAGACAACATAAAAACCTTCGAAATTCTTTAATTAATGAATGGAAAAACTGGCTAAAGGTTCATTATCAATATGATTTATCTCAGATTAGATGGTCTAGATTAATATCACAAAAATGGCGAAATAGAGTCAATCAATATCAATGTCGTATGACTAAAAATAAAGATTTAAACAAATTTGATTCATATGAAAAAAACCGATTCATTCAATATGAAAAACAAAATTATTTTGAAATAGATTCATTACTAAAAAAGAACAAAAAATTAAAAAAACAATATCAATATGATCTTTTATCGTATAAATCTATTAATTATGAAGATGAAAAAAACTCATATATTTATGGATTGCCATTACAAGTAAATAAGAACAAAAAGATTTCTTATACTTACACACCTAAACGTAAACTATTTGATATGATAGAAGGTATCCTTATCAATAATTATCGAGTAGAAAATAATAGTATAGATATAAAAAAAAGTCCGGATCGAAAATCTTTTTATTGGAAAATTATCCATTTTTGTCTTACAAAGAAGATTGATATTAAGGCTTGCGTTAATATTGATACCATCACTAAGAGGAATCAAAATACTAAGATTAGTGTTAATAATTATCAAATAATCGATAAATTTGATAAAAAAAAAAAAGGTCTTTTTTATCTCACGATTCATCAAGAAATTCACCCATTCAATCAAAAACAAAAAAAGTCTCTCGCTGATTGGATGAGAATGAATGACGAAATACTAAGTCGCCCCATATCGAATCTTGCATTTTTGTTATTCCCAGAATTTGGGATATTTTATAATACATATAAGATTAAACCCTGGGCCATACCAATCAAATTACTTCTTTTCAATTTTAATGTAAACCAAAATGTTAATAAACATAAAAGCATCACTGAAAAGAAAAAAATATCTCTTTTTTTATTTTCGAAAAAAAAAACTCTTAAGTTAGAAAATAGAAATCAAGGAGAAAAAGAATTAGTCGAAAAACCATATATTAAATCCGCTCTCTCAAACCAAAAAAAAGATGGTGAACAAAGTTCTCCGGGATCAGACATGAAAAAACGTAGAAACAAAAAGCAATACAAGACTAACATAGAAGCAGAGCTTGAGTTTTTCTTAAAAAAGTATTTGCGTTTTCAATTGAGCTGGAATGATTCTTTAAATCAAAGAATAATCAATAACATAAAAGTATATTGCCTCCTCCTTAGACTGAACAGTCCAAACGAAATTGCTATATCCGCTATTCAAAGAAAAGAAATGAATCCGCATATTCTGATGATCCAGAAGGATTTAACTCTTACAGAATTTCTAAAAAGCGGAATATTTATTATCGAACCAGTTCGTCTGTTTGTAAAAAATGATGGACAATTTTATATATATCAAACCATAGGTATTTCATTGGTTCATAAGAATAAGCACCAAATTAATCAAAGATATCTAGAAAAAAGTTATGGCTATGCTGACAAGAATAAGAAGAATTTTTATGAATCCATTGGAATACATCAAAAAATGACTGGAAATACAGACAAAAATCATTATGATTTGCTTGTTCTTGAAAATATTTTATCCCCGAAGCGTCGTAGAGAATTGAGAATTCAAATCTTTTTGAATTATAGGGATATAAACAGTATCTATAGAAATACAGTATTTTTCAATGGAAATAGGATAAAAAATTGCGTGTTGAATAAAAAAAAAAATCTTGATAACGATAAAAAGAAACTAATTAAATTAAAGTTTTTTCTTTGGTCCAATTATCGATTAGAAGATTTAGCTTGTATGAATCGCTATTGGTTTGATACCAATAATGGTAGTCGTTTTAGTATGACCAGGATTCATATGTATCCGCGATTGCAAATTTATTAATGGTACATTTTTACTATATTCTCGAGTATATGAAGACAAAGAAATAAACATACCCATTATCTTACATTTCATTCTGATACACAATACTTACTAATTTAATGAGTCATTGTATTATATTTTATATTATTAATATTAATTCGATCTAGAAATGAATCAACAAAATATTCTTATTTATTTGAAGATCTATTATTTTTTGTGAATACAGAAATAGACCATACTTTTGTATACGGTATCCGATTCGAATCCAATTAATTTTTTAAATTATATTGATTACTAAAGTAAGTAATTTTATTTGATTTTATTTGACAAAAACAAAAAATTCTTAACGAAATTAAGAGTCTTGTGTATATCAAATTCAAATGAGTGGCATTATTATTACTGATCAAGAAATATATCGATAAAAATATCTAAAAAAAAAGAGAAAGGGACGATTCATTTTTATGATAAAAAATGCATTCATTTCCATTTTTTCGCAAGAAGAAAAAGAAGAAAACAGGGGATCCGTTGAATTCCAAGTATTGAGTTTCACCAATAAAATAAGAAGACTTACTTCACATTTAGAATTGCACAGAAAAGACTATTTATCTCAAAGGGGTCTACGTAAAATGCTGGGAAAACGTCAACGGTTGCTGTCTTATTTGTCAAAAAAAAATAGAGTACGTTATAAATACTTAATTAATCAATTGGGTATTCGGGAATCCAAAATTCGTTAATTTGAAAAGTCATTTTGAATTATTTGATTTATTAGATCTTGAATTTTGATGAACTTTTTTTCGTTTTGCGCAATTCATGGAAGAATGAATCGAGGAAAAACTTATGAATATACCAGCTACAAGAAAAGATCTCATGATAGTCAATATGGGTCCCCACCACCCGTCAATGCATGGTGTTCTTCGACTCATCGTTACTCTGGACAGTGAAAATGTTATTGACTGTGAACCAATATTGGGTTATTTACACAGGGGGATGGAAAAAATTGCGGAAAACCGAACAATTATACAATATCTTCCTTATGTAACTCGTTGGGATTATTTAGCTACTATGTTCACAGAAGCAATAACTGTAAATGGGCCAGAACAGTTAGGAAATATTCAAGTACCTAAAAGAGCCAGTTATATCAGAGTAATTATGTTGGAATTGAGTCGTATAGCTTCTCATCTGTTATGGCTCGGCCCGTTTATGGCAGATATTGGTGCACAAACTCCTTTCTTCTATATTTTCAGAGAAAGAGAATTTATATATGATCTATTCGAAGCTGCCACTGGTATGAGAATGATGCATAATTATTTTCGTATCGGAGGAGTAGCGGCTGATCTACCTCATGGGTGGATAGATAAATGTTTGGATTTCTGCGATTATTTTTTAACAGGAGTTACTGAATATCAAAAACTTATTACACGAAATCCTATTTTTTTAGAACGCGTTGAAGGTGTAGGCATTATTGGTAGAGACGAAGTAATAAATTGGGGTTTATCAGGACCAATGTTGCGAGCTTCCGGAATACAATGGGATCTTCGTAAAGTTGATCATTATGAGTGTTACGACGAATTGGATTGGGAAGTCCAATGGCAAAAAGAAGGGGATTCATTAGCTCGTTATTTAGTCCGAATTGGTGAAATGACAGAATCCATAAAAATTATTCAACAGGCTCTAGAAGGAATTCCGGGGGGACCCTGTGAGAATTTAGAACTTCGATACTTTGATAGAGAAAGGTATCCAGAATGGCATGATTTTGAATATCGATTCATTAGTAAAAAACCTTCTCCTATTTTTGAATTGCCGAAACAAGAACTTTATGTAAGAGTCGAAGCCCCAAAGGGTGAATTGGGAATTTTTCTGATAGGGGATCAGAGTGGTTTTCCTTGGAGATGGAAAATTCGCCCGCCGGGTCTTATCAATTTGCAAATTCTTCCTCAGTTAGTTAAAAGAATGAAATTGGCTGATATTATGACAATACTAGGTAGCATAGATATCATTATGGGAGAAGTTGATCGTTGAAATGGTAATTGATACAACGGAAATACAAGATATTAATTCTTTTTACAGAGTGGAATCTTTAAAAGGGGTCTATGGAATTATATGGGCGCTTGTCCCTATTTTGACTCTTGTATTGGGAATCACAATAGGCGTATTAGTAATTGTATGGTTAGAAAGAGAAATATCCGCAGGGCTACAACAACGTATTGGACCTGAATACGCCGGTCCTTTAGGAGTTCTTCAAGCTCTAGCAGATGGGACAAAACTACTTTTCAAAGAGAATCTTCTTCCATCTAGAGGAGATACTAGTTTATTTAGTATCGGACCATCCATAGCAGTCATATCCATTCTGCTAAGTTATTTAGTAATTCCTTTTGACTATCGTCTTGTTTTAACCGATCTCAATATCGGAGTTTTTTTATGGATTGCGGTCTCAAGTATTGCTCCCATTGGACTTCTTATGTCAGGATATGGTTCAAATAATAAATATTCCTTTTTAGGTGGTCTACGAGCTGCTGCTCAATCGATTAGTTATGAAATACCATTAACTCTATGTGTATTATCAATATCTCTACGTGCGATTCGTTGAAACATAAACTTTTCCCTATTCCTTTCTTTCTAGTCTTTATAGAAAAAGAGGGGGAATAAATTGCATACATATCTTCATTTTTTTATTTATTATTCGGGTTAATGAATTAAATTAGATAGTTATATGAGTGAAAAAAAAAACAGCTATAGCTATATAATATATATATTCGCAGTAAAATTATTGAGTCTCGCCTTCAATGTATAAGAAGAATTA